TCCGCAATAGAGATCGACAATCCTCAATTAAAGCGCCATGAGGATGAGAAGTAGAGTCGCCATGCTGAATAATTCTGATTATAGTTTGAGCATCCGCCTCACAAAGCACAATCTATAGCCTTCATCCCAAGCAAGGCTAAGACCTTGACGAATGCCCTCAAGCTCGGCTGTAACACTCGTACAGATTCCCAAGTCAAAAGTCAAAGCCACCAACCACTGCCCACGGGCATCTCTAATGAGCCCACCAGCTCCAGCCTCACCCGGATTACCCTTGGCGCATCCATCCGAGTTCACCTTTACCCAGCCATCCTCCGGAAAAGACCAGGAAAGAAAATCAGATTGGACCTGCCTGGAAGGTGTGTCATGCTGATCAAAGGCTGCTAAAACCTCCGCCAAATAGTTAAGAATGAAATGAATGGGGTTATCCGGTTGTGGATCAAAAAAAAGGAATGGAATCCCCAAATGCTAATAGAAAAAAGAACAGGCCAAGAAGGAAAAAAATGCTCTTAAATGAAGGCAGAATCAAGATTAGATAGAAGCCAATGCCTTAAAGAGGAAGAGTAAAACGAGGAGCGAAGCAGCTCGACTGAAAGGAGAGGAGCGAATTGATGGAATTAATTGATCCCAATAAATCCGAGCCTTGGTGCAGTCCCTTAGCTTAGGACATGAATGACATCCTCATATGGATGGGAACATATGGAACAACGAGTCTCCCAACCGATATGCCTATAAGTTCTAAAAACATTAGTTAGGAGACCTTCATGAACCACTAGCCACAAAAAGAATTGAAGACGAGGGGGCACTTTCAATCTCAAAATTGGACTCCATTTAAAAAGAAGTGAGTTTTGACTATGACTTTGACGAAGCATATTGTACACAGGACTTAGTGGAAAATATCCCATTAGAATTTAGACTCCAAATCAATTTATCAGACCCAATGACAAAACGGGCTAAAGGACAGCCCATAACAATCTCAACCAACTCATGAGGAAGAATTTGCTCTAACAACGTTTTCTCCCAGCACCTATCCTCAGTCAAAAAATCTTTGACTAAAGTCTGATTGTTCAAAAAAGGTTCCATTATCAACTCGATCGCACAAAGGTCCCCCAGGCACCCAGCTATCAACCCAAAATGGAACATTTGCTCCATCCCCAATTCTCCAAGTTCTCTAATGATATCTCTAGTGGAAGCTATGCTCTTCCAAACGTAGGAAGCATTCGGTTTAATAGCCACATCCAAGAAAAGGAAACTCTCACTTTTTGTTCTTAAAGACTCTAACCCATAAGGTTTCAGGATCAGACATCATCTTCCAACCGAGCTTAGCCAGCATGGCTTGGTTAAGGATCCTAGCTTCTTTAATATTAAGCCCTCCATCCTTCTTTCTAGGATTAGTCACAACATCCCATTTGACTAAATGAATCTTATGCTTCTCATTACTACCTCCCCAGAGAAACTGTCTATTAAGCTTCTCAATATTCTCACAAATAGCAAGAGGCAGTTTAGTGGACTTCATAGTGTACAAGGGAAGAGAAGAGGTCACTGAATTTCTCAAGGTGACCCGACCTGCAAGGGAAAGGTTTTTAGCTTTCCAACCACTCAAGCGAGACTGAACTTTCTCTAGAACTTCAGAATAGGTCTGTTTAGTGACCCTACCATGGATGATAGGGACCCCAAGAGACTTCCCTAAATTCTTGGTCAAAGGAATGCCCAAAATCTGACTAATCCCAGAAGCCAAACTGTGAGAAATATTAGGAGACAAAAACAACTTGGACTTATTAAGACTGACACGCTGACCAGAATGACTGCAAGAATTTGACATTAAATTGGAGCTTGGCGCAAAAGAAGCATTAGAAAAAAGAAGAAGATCATCAGCGAAGAATAAAGAAGCAATAGGAGGACAGTTCCTGCCCGCTTTGATAGGAGACCTGTTTTTACGCCGAACCTCATGATCAATTAAATGAGCTAATCTTTCGATGCAAAGGACAAAGAGGTAGGGCGAAAGGGGGTCTCCGCCAAGGAGACCACTTTGAGGCGCAAAAGAGTCTGTGACCTCCCCATTCCAAATGAGGGACATAGATGGCGAACGCACACAAAACATTATAAGATTCACTAAAGAAGAAGGAAATCCTACTTGACCCAAACTTTCTTCAAGAAAATCCCAACTTAAGCGGTCATAGGCCTTTTCCAAGTCAATCTTAACCGCCATTAGACCAGATTTATGACGAATGGTATGGACCAATTCTTGGGCAAGAATGATGTTCTCAATGGTAGTCCTACCTTTGACAAAACTAGCTTGGGTTGGAGCAAGAAAATTCTTCAAAAGGGCTTTCATCCTATTGGCTATGACTTTAGTCAAAATCTTATACACCACGTTGCATAAGCCTATAGGACGGAACTGTGTAATAAAATCAGGCTTAGGAGCCTTGGGGATGAGACAAAGATTTGTCAGATTCAAATCTTTAGGAAAAGCTCCAGTAGAAAAAGCATTTTAAATCATAAA